GATAAATAAGATTCATGGGATCCTTCTTACTATTAATACTAATAATCCAGACTGTGAACAGAAAATGGATACATTTGATAAAAAATCATTATCAACTGAAAGTCGTTTTTTTTTGAATTTGATCAGTAAATTTTCTGGAAAATCAGTATCAAGTTTAAATTTTAAAGGACTTTCTTTATTTCCCGAACATGAAAAAAAGGATTCCGAAGAAAAAAAAACAAAAATGAAATTCTTATTCGACGCAATTCTAATTGATCCGAACGATAAAACGATTATAAATAGAAAAAAATGTATTGGAATAAAAGAAAGCAGTAAAAAACTTCCTCGATGGTCATACAAATTAATTGACGAGGTAGAACACCTGGAAGGAACTGGTGAAACAGCGGATTATGAGATTCGTTCAAGAAAAGCAAAACGTGTAGTGATTTTTACTGATGACTCAGAGAATGACGATACTTATACGGATACCAAGGATACTGATAATTCTGATGAAAAAGATGAATTTGCTTTAATACATTATTCACAACAACCGGATTTTCGGCGAGACATAATTAAAGGATCTAGACGCGCTCACAGACGTAAAACTGTTACTTGGAAACTCTTTCAAGCAAGCGCGCATTCCCCTCTTTTTTTGGACAAAATTGACAAACCCTCTTTCTTTTCTTTTGATATTTTCGAGACAATGAGAATCTTATTTCTTTTTAAAAATAGGATGTGGAAAAATACAGAATTGGAAATTTCGGATTATACAGAGGAAAAGACAAAAGAAAGTAAGAAAAAAGAGGAAGAAAAACGTATAGAAATAGCAGAAGCCTGGGATAGCATTATATATGCTCAAGTAATAAGAGGTTTTTTATTAGTAACCCAATCGATTATTAGAAAATATATTCTATTACCCTCATTGATAATAATTAAAAATCTCGTTCGTATACTATTATTTCAAATTCCCGAATGGTCAGAGGATTTAAAGGATTGGAATAGAGAAATGTATATTAAATGCACCTATAATGGCGTTCAATTATCCGAAACAGAATTTCCGAAAAACTGGCTAACCGAGGGTATTCAAATAAAGATCCTTTTTCCTTTTCGTCTGAAACCTTGGCACAAATCTAAGCTACGATCCCCTCAAAAGGAAAAGGATCCAATGAAAAAAAAACAAAAAGCGAAAAAAATGGATTTTTGCTTTTTAACAGTTTTTGGAATGGAAGTAGAATTGCCCTTTTCTTCTTCTCCCCGAAATCGACTTTCTTTTTTTGATCCCATTTTTAAAGAACTTAAAAAAAAAATTAAAAATTGGAAAAAGAATTTCTTTTTAGTTCTAAAAGTGTTAAACGAAAGAACAAAATTTTTTCTAAATGTCTCAAAAGAAACAGCACAATGGATCATCAAAAGTATTCTCAAAAGGATTCTATTTCTAAAAGAAAAAATAAAAAAACTATCACTATCAAATCTTTTATTTCTATTTGGATTGAGAAAAATATATGAATTGAATGAAATTCAAAAAGATTCAACAATCAGTAACAGTAATCCAATGATTTATGAATCAGCCGTTCCAATTCAATCTATTAATTGGACAAATTGTTCATTGACAGAAAAAAAAATAAAGGATCTGAATGATAAAACAAAGACAATCATAAAAAAAGTAGAAAAATTTACAAAAGACAAGAAAAAGGGGTTTCTAATTTCAGAGAGAAATATTTGTTCTAAGAGAACAACTTATGATGATAAAAGATTCGAATTAAAAAAAAATATTTGGCAGATATTACAAAGAAGAAATGTTCGATTAGCCCGTAAATCACATTATTTTTTTAAATTTTTCATAGAAAAGGTATACATAGATATCTTTATATGTATCATTAATATTCCTAGGATCAATGTACAACTTTTTCTTGAATCAACAAAAGAAATTCTTAATAAATACATTTACAATAATAAAGCAAATGAGGAAAGAATTGATAAAAAAAATCAAAGTCTAATTCACTTTATTTCTACTATAAAAAACTCAATTTGTAATATTAGTAATATGAATTCACAGAATTTTTGTGACGTATCCTCTTTGTCACAAGCATATGTATTTTACAAATTATCACAAACCCAAGTTAGTAACTTATATAAGTATAAATTAAGATCTGTTTTTGAATATCATGGAACACCCCTTTTTCTTAAGAATGAAATAAAGGATTTTTTTTTTGGAGTACAAGGAATATCTCATTCCAAATTAAAACATAAGAACCCTCCCAATTCTGTAATGAATCAATGGACAAATTGGTTAAAAAGTCATTATCAATACGATTTATCTCAAAGTGGATGGTCTAGATTAGTCCCACAAAAATGGCGAAATAGAATGAATGAAAGTCATGTGGCTCAAAATCAAGATTTAACCAAATGTCATTCATATGAAAAAAAGGGATTAATTCTTTACAAAAAACAAGAAAAAGACTCATTAACAAATAAAAAAAAAAAAATGAAAAAACAATATGGGTATGATCTTTTATCATATAAATCTATCAATTATGCAGATAAGAAGGACTCATATATTTATGGATATAGATCGCCATTCCAAGCAAATAATAACCAAGCGATTTCTTATAATTCCAACACGCGTAAAAAAAAAATATTTGATATAACAGATGATATTCCTATCAAGAATTATATAGTGGAAGATTCTATTCTAGATATGGAAAAAAATCTGGATAGAAAGTATTTTGATTGGAGAATTCTGAATGTTTGTCTTAGAAATAAAGTGGATTTGGGGGCTTGGATCGATACCGATTATTATTTTACGCGTCATCAAGAAATCAACCCATCCAATCAAAAAAGGTTTTTTTTTGATTGGATGGGAATGAATGTAGAAATACTAAATCGTTCCATAGCGAATCGGGAATTTTTTTTCTTCTCTAAATTTTTTAGATTTTATAATGCCTATACGAGTAACCCATGGATCATACCAATCAAATCACTTTTTTTCAATTTTAATGTAAATCAAAATATTAGTGAAAAGAAAAACATCACTGAAAAGAAAAAAATAGATCTTTTTAGACCATCGAAAAATAAAAAATCTCTTGAATTAGAGTTAGAGACTCAAAATCAAGAAAAAACAGAATACGCAGGTCGAGTAAATCTTGAAGCATCTCTCTCAAAGAAAGAAAAAGATGTTGAAGAAGATTATTCAGGATCAGACATGAAAAAAGGTGTAAAAAAAAAGAAATACAAGAACAACATCGAAGCAGAACTTAATTGCTTCCTAAGAAGGTATTTGATTTTTCAATTGAACTGGCGTGATTGCTTAAATGAAAGAATAATGAATAATATCAAAGTATATTGTCTCCTGCTTAGACTGATAAATCTAAAAGAAATTGCTATAGCCTCTATTCAAAGAGGAGAACTAAGTCTAGATATTATGAAAATTCAGAATCAGAAGGATTTCACTCTTACAGAATTGAATAAAAATACAGAATTAATGAAAAAAGGAATATTGAGTATCGAACCAATTCGTCTGTCTAGAAAAAACCATGAACAATTTCTTATGTATCAAACCATGGGCCTTTCGTTGATTCATAAGAGAAAGCAACCAATTAATCAAAGATACCGAGAAAAAAGCTATGTTGATAAGAAGAATTTTGATAAATCCATTACAAGAACAAGAGATCAAAAGCTGACTGAAAATAAAGAAAAAAATCATTATGATTTGCTTGTTCCTGAAAATATTTTATCCGCTAGACGTCGTAGACAATTGAGAATTCTAATTTGTTTCAATCCTAGAAATAGTGTGCATAGAAATACGGCATTTTACAATGAGAATAAAGTGAATAATTGCTGTCAAGTTTTGGCTATAAGTAAAGATCTTGATAGAGATAAAAAAAAACTAATTAATTTAAAGTTATTTCTTTGGCCAAATTATCGATTAGAAGATTTAGCTTGTATGAATCGCTATTGGTTTGATACCAATAATGGCAGCCGTTTCAGTATGGTAAGGATACATATGTATCCGCGATTGAAAATTCGTTAATCCACATTTTTCTTTTTTCTATTTCCCGTAACATATCTGGTATGCGAAGACAAATAGATGCATACACGCATTGTCTTACCTTCTATTCTGAGGCATGATACTAATTCAATGATATATCCATAAGATTTATAAATGAATCAACAAAATTTTTTTATTTGAAGTCTACAATTTTTCTTTTGTGGATGCATAAATATAGTATTTTTTTATACCTATTTGAATTGGATTGATTAATAATAATTAATTTGAAAACAGAATCAGGAATTCTTAAGAAAATTCAGATTATTGTATATACCAAATTGAAAAATGAGTGTGATTATTATTACTGATCAATAAAAATATCTCGAATAAAAAAAAAAGGGGGGGAAAGAGAAGCTTTCATCTTATGGTAAAAAATTCATTTATACCAGTTATTTCACAAGAAAAAAAAGAAGAAAACCGGGGATCGATTGAATTTCAAGTATTCAATTTCACCAATAGGATACGAAGACTTACTTCACATTTGGAATTGCACAGAAAGGACTATTTATCTCAAAGGGGTTTACGTAAAATTCTGGGAAAACGGCAACGACTCCTGTCTTATTTGTCAAAAAAAAATGTAATACGTTATAAAAAATTAATAAATCAGTTGGCTATTCGGGAGTCACAAACTCATTAATTTGAAGAGTCATTTTGAATTATTCGATTTATTGGATCTTGAATTTTGATGAACTAATTTTTGTTTTAAGCAATTCATGGAAGAATTCATCGAGGAAAAACCTATGAATGCCCCAGCTACAAGAAAAGACCTCATGATAGTCAATATGGGTCCTCACCACCCATCAATGCATGGTGTTCTTCGACTCATTGTTACTCTAGATGGTGAGGATGTTATTGATTGTGAACCAATATTGGGTTATTTACATAGAGGGATGGAAAAAATTGCGGAAAACCGAACAATTGTACAATATCTGCCTTATGTAACACGTTGGGATTATTTAGCTACTATGTTCACAGAAGCAATAACCGTAAATGGACCGGAACAGTTAGGAAATATTCAAGTACCTAAAAGAGCCAGCTATATTCGAGTAATTATGTTGGAGTTGAGTCGTATAGCTTCTCACCTACTATGGCTGGGACCTTTTATGGCAGATATTGGTGCACAAACCCCTTTCTTCTATATTTTCAGAGAAAGAGAATTAATATATGATCTATTCGAAGCTGCCACAGGTATGAGAATGATGCATAATTATTTTCGTATCGGCGGGGTAGCGGCTGATCTACCTTATGGCTGGATAGATAAATGTTTGGATTTCTGCGATTATTTTATAACAGGAGTTGTTGAATATCAAAAACTTATTACGCGAAATCCTATTTTTTTAGAACGGGTTGAGGGAGTAGGCATTGTTGATGGAGAGGAAGTAATAAATTGGGGTTTATCAGGACCAATGCTTCGGGCTTCCGGAATACAATGGGATCTACGTAAAGTTGATCATTATGAGTGTTACGAGGAATTTGATTGGGAAGTTCAATGGCAAAAAGAAGGAGATTCATTAGCTCGTTATTTAGTACGAATTGGTGAAATGGTGGAATCCATAAAAATTATTCAACAGGCTCTGGAAGGAATTCCAGGAGGGCCATATGAGAATTTAGAAATCCGCTGCTTTGATAGAGAAAAGGATCCAGAATGGAATGATTTTGAATATCGATTCATTAGTAAAAAGCCGTCTCCTACTTTTGAATTACCGAAACAAGAACTTTATGTGAGAGTTGAAGCCCCAAAGGGAGAATTAGGAATTTTTCTAATAGGGGATCAGAATGGTTTTCCTTGGAGATGGAAAATTCGTCCCCCGGGTTTTATCAATTTGCAAATTCTTCCTCAGTTAGTTAAAAGAATGAAATTGGCTGATATTATGACAATACTAGGTAGCATAGATATCATTATGGGAGAAGTTGATCGTTGAAATGATAATTGATACAACAGAAGTACAAGATATCAATTCTTTTTCCAGATTGGAATCTTTAAAAGAGGTCTATGGAATTATATGGGTACTTATCCCTATTTTTATTCTTGTATTGGGAATCACAATAGGTGTACTAGTGATTGTATGGTTAGAAAGAGAAATATCCGCAGGGATACAACAGCGTATTGGACCTGAATACGCCGGTCCTTTGGGAGTTCTTCAAGCTCTAGCAGATGGAACAAAACTACTTTTCAAAGAGAATCTTATTCCATCTAGGGGAGATATTCGTTTATTCAGTATTGGGCCATCCATATCAGTCATATCAATTCTAGTAAGCTATTCAGTAATTCCTTTTGGCTATAACTTTGTTTTAGCTGATCTCAATATCGGTGTTTTTTTATGGATTGCTATTTCGAGTATTGCTCCCATTGGACTTCTTATGTCAGGATATGGGTCAAATAATAAATATTCCTTTTTGGGTGGTCTACGGGCTGCTGCTCAATCGATTAGTTATGAAATACCATTAACTCTATGTGTGTTATCAATATCTCTACGTGTGATTCGTTGAGACAGAAACTTTTCCATGCTCCTTTCTTTTCGTCTTTATTTCTTTTCTTCTTTATAGGAAAGGGGTAGACAAAATAGAATAGATATCCGGATTTTCATTATTTTTATTCGGAATTCGGATTGATGAACTAAATCAGATAGTTATATGAGTGAAATAAAACAGCTTCCATTTATTCATTTACATTTCTAAAATGAATAATATTATATAATAGAAATTCAAATTAATAAAAAAAAAAAATAATATTAGAATTAATATATTAAATTAATATATTAGAATAATATAGAAATTAGAATAATATAGAATTTCATATACATATATAGTATAGAATTAATTATAGAATTAATATACTATGATTTGAATTTCATTTGAATCTGCAGTAAAAATATTGAGTCTCATTTTCTATGTATAAGAATTAAGTGGAAAAAAAAAATTATAAGTGGAAGAAAGCGTTTACCCCAAAATTGGTTGATTAGTCATCCTGTCTTGAAGCGGGCTCAAAAGACCAACCTTATTGAGTTTTCACTACCATTTGTATGAATTACCATACATGTATTACCATAAAGGAAGGGGGATTGATAAAAAATGAGTGGATGGTTAGAAACACCAAGATACACAAAGGATTAGTAATGGAGATTATGTAAATTCTCCAAAAGAGCATTTCTGCATAATATAAAAAGAATACTAATTGGGGCTTTAAGTTGGTAGAAATAATCAGGCAGTACTCCCCACAATTCCGATCCCGAGTATGCTCCTATCCACTGATTAAATAAATGACTATCAGAAACGAAAAAATCCTTTAATTTTTTTTAAGTCCCTTTTTGTTTTGCACATAAAAAAAGAAGAATAGGAACGAAAAAAAAAGAATAATAATAATATAATACAATTAAAATAAAGAATAATATAATAATAAAAAAAAAAAGAAGGATCTCTTTGGATTGTTTCTTATATCCATATTCACGGAGATACAATTTATGTCATAATTCATAAACTAGTGTCTAATTTTTTTACGTAATCGAAAACGATGGTTTATTGATAATTCTAAAGGAGTATTTTATTGAAGAATTCAATTATTACTCAACAAATTCAAATTATTAAGGGATGAGATCAATTCAGAAGTACTTTTTTTATATTATATTTATTATTATAACAGACAGAATTCAATTGGTCTAATTCAGGACCGTCCAATAGATTGGAATCCTATCTATCCTAGGGATATATCAAGATAAATACACGGCCCGGTCCTTAGATTTATTTATGGCCTTCGAGGAGCCGTATGAGGTGAAAATCTCATGTACGGTTCTGTAATAGCGATGGGAACAGTAATGTTATCACCGACTAGGATTATCTAACAGTTTAAGTACAGTTGATATAGTTGACGCGCAATCCAAATATGGTTTTTGGGGATGGAATTTGTGGCGTCAACCTATAGGTTTTATCGTTTTTCTAATTTCTTCCCTAGCGGAATGTGAAAGATTACCTTTTGATTTACCAGAAGCAGAAGAAGAATTAGTAGCAGGTTATCAAACCGAATATTCGGGTATAAAATTTGGTTTATTTTACGTTGCTTCCTATTTAAACTTATTAGTTTCTTCATTATTTGTAACAGTTCTTTACTTGGGCGGCTGGAATATCTCTATTCCGTACATATTCATTTCTGAGCTTTTTGAAATAAATAAAACATGTGGAGTTTTTGGAACTACAATTGGTATCTTTATTACATTAGCTAAAACTTATTTGTTCTTGTTCGTTTCTATCACAACAAGATGGACTTTGCCTAGGCTAAGAATGGATCAATTATTAAATCTTGGATGGAAATTTCTTTTACCTATTTCTCTCGGTAATCTATTATTAACAACTTCGTTTCGACTGTTTTCACTGTAAAAGATTGATATTCTATATTCATAACTTGTCTCAAACAAGAGAAAGAAACAAAACAAAAATATTCATAGATATTCACGATATGTTCCTTATGGTAACTGGGTTCATGAATTATGGTCAACAAACAGTACGAGCTGCAAGGTACATTGGTCAAAGTTTCATGATTACCTTATCCCACGCAAATCGTTTACCTGTAACTATTCAATATCCTTATGAAAAATTAATCACATCGGAACGTTTCCGCGGTCGAATCCATTTTGAATTTGATAAATGCATTGCTTGTGAAGTATGTGTTCGTGTATGTCCTATAGATCTACCCGTTGTTGATTGGAAACTGGAAACTGATATTCGAAAGAAACGATTGCTTAATTATAGTATTGATTTCGGGATCTGTATATTTTGTGGTAACTGTGTTGAGTATTGTCCAACAAATTGTTTATCAATGACTGAAGAATATGAACTTTCGACTTATGATCGTCACGAATTGAATTATAATCAAATTGCTTTGGGTCGTTTACCAATGTCAGTAATTGACGATTATACAATTCGAACAATTCAATTCAAATAATTTTTTTTTTTAATTTTTAGAAATTGAATATAAATTTCTAAAAATTCTATAATTATATAGAAATCTATTTATTATTAATATTAATTTTATTAATAATAATTATTATTATCTAATTATTCTAATATAAAATAGAAATCGAATATAAAAATAGAAATCTAATCTAAATAATAAAATAATAAAATAATATATATAAATAATATTTTAATAAAATTGAATAAAAACAACTATATAGTACAGTTTAATATAGTTTCGAACTACTCTTTCGTATAAAGAATGAGATTAGTCCTATAACTGTACCTATATCAATTAACACTCCTTAGGATTTAATTCAATTATAAATTGAGTATATACCATTTTTTCCTGGTCGTATCAATAAGGTCATGAAATTTCGATTTATTTATCTTTTATTTTACATCTAATGGATTTACCTGAACCGATACATGATTTTCTGTTAATCTTTCTGGGATCAGGTCTTGTATTAGGAAGTCTAGGAGTAGTATTACTTACCAACCCAATTTTTTCTGCCTTTTCGTTGGGACTGGTTCTTGTTTGTATATCTTTATTCTATATTTTATCAAACTCCCATTTTGTAGCTGCAGCACAGCTACTTATTTACGTGGGAGCTATAAACGTTTTAATCATATTTGCTGTGATGTTCATAAATGGTTCAGAATATTACCAAGATTTTCATCTTTGGACCGTTGGGGATGGAGTTACTTTGATGGTTTGTACAAGTATTTTTGTTTCACTAATAACTACTATTCCAGATACATCATGGTACGGGATTATTTGGACTACAAGATCAAATCAGATTATAGAGCAAGATTTGATAAATAATAGTCAACAAATTGGAATTCATTTATCAACAGATTTTTTTCTTCCATTTGAACTCATTTCAATAATTCTTTTAGCTGCTTTGATAGGTGCAATTGTCGTGGCTCGCCAGTAAGAATAGAACTTAGTAACATCAATCTAAATTCCATTTTGTTCTATTTTATCTCCATTTCTTTTGAATTTGATATGTGACTGGGAAAGTG